GTTCATCTCTGTAATAACCGGATGAACTGGTTTATAGACATGAAAGCATAAGAACTCAATGGGATCCCCCTCGAATCAGCCAAGGAAAGAGGGGATGGGTCCCGTTGAGTTCTTATAATCATAATATTTTTTTGTATAAATGTTTCAAAAAAAACCACACTTTCTTATGATTGATACTCTCTTATGATTGATGTTTTGAAAAATTCACTTCATTAATTGATTCAGAACATCTTTTACTCAAAAGTATCTGTGAATACTTTAAAAATTAAAACAAAGAAGGAATCACTCGATTTCCGTTTTTTGGATGACTCACAATTCTATATAGTTCCATATATGGATTTCTATCGATTAGATATCATGCAACCCTTATCTATACTAATAAAATTCTATACTAATAAAATAGAACCCTACTTTATTTAATCTTAGTCTAATCAAAGTTTCCTTTTTTCGATTTTAGAAATTCTTCGAAATTGAAGAAGTTCTATTTGTTCAATCAATTTACCTATATTTTTGTTTGTCCACTACTTAACATGATAAATCGAAAAAAAAAAAAAAAAAAACGGAACCTACGAATAGGAATTTTTGACGAATAGGATCAAGAATCATTATTAATTCGACCCAAGAAGGGGTTGTGGAAAATCCCTTTTCTTGTGTCAAAAACTAGGAGACGCACAACCCCCCCCCCCCCCTAAACCCTTTGTTCCTTTCATTTATGCTTTGGTTTATATTCTCCGCTTATTTATCTTTTGTTTTGATTCTATTTAAATATAAAATATAAAACTACGGATTCATTCTATATCACTTCGATTTGGATTGAAAAAACAAAGAAAAGATAAGTAAAATTAAAATAGTCTTCTTCACAATATACACATCATGACCAGTATAAATAATTCCCGAAATCCGAAAAAAGAAACAAACAAAATTTTTTTGATCCTACACAATTACATAATATAATTGCCAACAAAAGTTTATTTCTTTTTATAGTTTGATGTTGAAAAATCCGCGGATCTAGAAATTCATTTCGGCCAACTGAACCTTCTCAAACTGTTTCTTTTTAAGAACCAAAAAGATTTGTGCCAAAATAACAGATGCCAAGAAGAGCAAAAGGCCTTGGACACGTAATGGATCTTGAAGTACTACTTCTGCATCCCCCTGACCAAATCCGCCCACATTAGGATTACTCGTTAATGGTTGATCAAGTTTGATGGATTCGCCCTCAGAAACAAGAAGTTCCGGCCCTGGAGGGATAATATCAACCACTTGACGCCCGTCCGATGCCTCCACTATGGTTATTTCGTATCCCCCCTTTTCTTTTCGTATAATTTTGCTTATTATACCCGCTGCTGTAGCATTATAAACATTATTGTTACTCTTGCTCCCGTCGGGATAAATCTGACCCCTTCCTCTGTTCCCGCCTACGTATATGGGATATTTTAAGAAGTGAACATCTTTATTAGTAGCAGGGTCCGGGGAAAGAATAGGAAAGGTGATTTCACTATATTTCTGACCAGGAACAGGACCTATCACAAGAATATTTTTTTTAGTAGGGCGGTAACTTTGAAAAGACAGATTTCCTATCTTTTCTTTAATCTCGGGCGAAATACGATCGGGCGGGGCTAGTTCAAATCCCTCGGGTAAAATAAGAACAGCCCCCACATTTAAAGCTCCTTTTTTACCATTAGCAAGAACTTGTTTCACTTGCAGATCATAGGGAATTCGAACAACTGCTTCAAATACAGTATCCGGAAGTACCGCTTGTGGAACCTCGATATCCACGGGTTTATTAGCTAAATGGCAATTGGCACATACAATACGGCCCGTTGCTTCTCGTGGATTTTCATAACCCTGCTGTGCAAAAACGGGATAGGCATTTGAAATGGGTGCCTGAGTTATTATATATATGATGAGCGATAGGGAAATGGATCGAGTAATCTCTTTCTTTATCGACGAAAAGGTTTTTTTAGTTTGCATGGTCCAATCATTGATCCCGAAATTTTCTACAATAAAATTAGGTAGGTCACTAGTAGAGTTCCCTATCTATAATTTTGATATTTACTGAAATAATTTTTCTGAAATATTGGAGAAACCCCTTTACTGGGTAGAAAGAATAGGTACAATTTTGAGTGTTTTGCTTATGTACAAAGTAACAAATATTATAATTGGGCCGTTCGATAATTTTTCAGTCATTCATTGAATGATAAATCACCACAAGTGAAGGAGATACACGATTTAAATAACGAAAGATCCAATATTTAAAAATTGTATCTAAAATGACTGGAAAAGTAGAAACAAGACCGGATATAATTTGATCATTATGAGCAAATCCAAAATCTTTGTAGACAGAGCCAATCATTAATTCCCAACCGTGGGGCGAATGGAATCCTATACATAAATCAGTTAATAAAAGAATAGAAAAAGCTTTTATTGTGTCGCTTAAGTTATATAGGAATTCTTGAACCCAAGAGTTAAGAATAACAAGTTCTTCATTACCTAGAATAGAATAACCACTTAGAATAACGAAACAGATTATATTTGTCGAGAAGTGTAAAATTGTATGGATACGATCCTCATTGTGCATCTTGATCAACTGGGTCGTTTCTTTGTAGATTTCGACGCGAAGCTTTTGTAAATGCGTTTCTGGGTATTCCTTTATCATTTCCTCCAAACGAAGGAGTTCCTCTAAGTCTATGAATTTTTTTAGAATACTCTTTTCTTGAATATCATTCAAAAAAATTTCGGATTGCTTAATATCCCACCAATTAGTAATCCAAGATTCCAGACTTTTTTTAAATGAGAGAGAGATCCACCAAGGCAAAAATACTATAAATGCAAGATATAGAAGGGAAATTAATACTTTCTTTTTTGCCATTTTTTCGTCTGTGAATTTTTGAAGTTTTAATGAACTCACCCCATGCGTCGACTTTATATGATACTAATATTTCTATCAAGCATAAGTTATATCCCACGTCATCGAGCCCATTAATCTATTTCGAAGTTTTTATTTGTGATGCAGTAGAGTGGTTAGATTAGTCCTTGAATCTAGAAAGAATACAGAAATAGAATAAAAAAGAGCCCACTTCAAATTAAAAATTAATATAGTTAGTTGGATTTGGAGATGAAAGAGCTGCCGTTCTATTAAATAAAATATCAAATATTTCAAAAAAAAAAAATGATAGACACAAAAATTTTCGTTTTAGGGTTGCTTCGTATACGTTTACTTTGGCTCTAATAGGCATTCAGAACAAATTTCCGTTACGTTAAGTTGTGGTATAGAAAAAAAAGAAGGTTCTTGAGTTTTTTCCCTCTTGCAAAGGATTCCGTTTTCAGTTACTTTTTTCAAAATACTTCAATTGGTACGCGCAAGAAATAGGCCAATTCAGCAGCTTTTTGCTCAATTTCTTGTGGAGTCAAATTCTCATCAGTACGCGTCAAGGGAATGGCCCCCTGGCCTCTGATTTCCATATAAAGGACCCGACGAGCAAAAAGACCTTCTTTATTTTCTATTCTGATGGACTGAATATCTTTCATAAGGAATCGCAGGAATATGCGACGGTTTTTTCCAGGAAATCCCCAACGAAAAATACACACTATGCCCTCTTTTATATCGAATCGATCATAACCACTACCTACATTCCACAAAATTGTGCACCACAAGTAGGAGCTAATAAAGAGACCCGCGATCCCATAGAAAGACATCACGATCCCCTGCGGAAAAAAATTTATTTGCTGAGAAGGAAATAAAGATATAAAATTCCTACCAAAATAACTGGAGGTTCCAACCAATACAAACCCTAATGAACCTAAAAAAAGAATGAGGGCCCAACCGAAATTACTTATTTTTCGAGATCCCGCTATAAGTTCTATCCATATACGTTCTGATCGCCAACTCATACTCTCACTAGACCTAGTTGCATTTTATTGGAATTGGAAGAATAACAAAAAGAAATTTTATTTTACTTTTTTTGTTTCCGAAGTAACTCTCATCAACCAGCATTACTATGATGTGAACCTTTTATTTTAGAAAAATCCATCGAATTACTTAGATCCAAACTAAAACAATAACATCTCTTTCATACGATTTCCTGTAGATATCCACATATAGATATATTGACTTTACATTTCCGAAATTCTTCTCGATACGGATCCGCTTGAAAATTGTTATAATCCATTTACCCTTATATCATGTTTACGCATACATAAGAGCTTATGCTCGAAAGAAGCCACATGTTATACCCTATTCTACTAAATAGATAGGGGTGTTATGATCAAAGTAAGCTTTGAAAAAAAAAAAATGGATAAGAGTTGTCCCTGATAGTATCTAAAAAATCTTGTTTTTTTGAACATGAAGAGATAAAGAAACCATTGCAATTGCCGGAAATACTAAGCCCACTAAAGGCACAAAAATGGAGGGAAAGTTGTTGAGAGTTATCATTGAGTGGGTACCTCGATTTAATATTTGTACCTGTTATTTTTTTTTATTGTTTTATATTAATATTTTTATTTTAATCTTATATTGTTAAAAAGATATTTTAAAAAGATATTTTAAAATTCATATATAATAATTCTATTTATATATATATTATATATATATAATTATTATATTATACTAATATTATAGGTAAGTATACCTAAGTGAGTATATACCTAAATAAGGAATATATAAGTATATGTTTTATTGAATTTTTTTTATAAGTATTCAATAAAAAAATGTGTAACTAAAAAATATGTAAATAAACGGACTTATTCACCTTTCTACACGTTTCTACACGAAATATATATGTATGATAATCCACCTTTTTATTATTCATATTATTAGTTATTGTCGTGCTCTTGTCTTATAACTTGTCTTATAATTTAATAATTTTCATTTCAAAAAATTTATTCTGTTTTATTTTATTAATTTAAATTTAAAAATAAATTTAAAATTAAGACTATACTCTACAGCTCTATTTAATCTAAGTTTGATCCAAAGGAAAGAAAGCATGTAGTCGAAATAATTC